ATATCTTCTTATCTTCCTCTAAAGAAAACTATGGTGGACTAACTGATTTTTACATCAGTTGATGAAAGAGCCCAATGCAACAAAATGCATGTTGGGTCTTTGAAACAGTTCGAATCATTTCGATAATAATAAGTTTTCTCTGTTTTACCGAGAAGGTCTACGGTTCGAGTCCGTATAGCCCTAATACATTCCATTTTTGTTTTGTATAGAAATTTGAGTAGTAGTAGGAACAATAAAATAAACACAATAATTCATTCCAACGGACCTAATTGGTATTTGTCAAATCTCGGATCAAATACCCATCTCTCTTCATCCACTTTCATGAAGAAATTACATATGTTCTTTATCATCTTTTTATTCTTTTTCTTTTTAAATTGAATTTCTTCTTTACTATATTACTCTTACTATATTACTATACTATTACTATCTATAATTATTCTAAGTTATTAGAAAAGTTAATATAAGATAGGGAATTCTTTACTTTGACTTTCTGTTTCTATATTTCTAAGATATAAGATCAATATGAAATAGAAAAAATATATATAAGATTATATAAGATAATTAAGTATAAACTAAGTATAAGAATAAGTAGAATAGAAAAGAAAAATAACTAAGTATAAGAGCATTCTATATTACACATCACATATAGAAAGAGAATTGAAAGGAGAAAAAAAAAAGAGAGAAAAAAATGAAAAAGAAAGTAAAGAATATATATTCCGATCCGTCTTAATGAATTAATTTCATTTGTATGAGGTATTAAGAAATATCTATCCGATACATTATTCATGTGTCAGGAACCAGATTTGAACTGGTGACACGAGGATTTTCAGTCCTCTGCTCTACCAACTGAGCTATCCCGACCATTTCCCGTGCATCATCCTAGCAGAGTACTTCTATCTATGTCAATGAAAAGAACTAAAAAAGAAAATCTTAACAAATTGGCTCTAGCCCCTGGAATTCTTGGATCTTCAAAAAGAAGACTTTTTTTGTAAATGTAAGGAAAAAGATATAGACTATGAATGATTTAATAACGGAGATTCCTTGAACATATATCTTCATATCGTATTATACAAAACAAATGAGATTGGATTGGAAAAAGATACGAGGATTTATATTAGGATCCATTTGTGAAAGAACAGAGTGAATAAAATGAGAAAGATATTTCATTTTGTTTAAACTGAGTCACTGATGAAAAAAAAATGAATAAAGAGGATGAGGATAAAGAAAGAGCGAGGAAGTAAAATGGGCTTTTTATTGGGGATAGAGGGACTTGAACCCTCACGATTGAAAAATTCGACGGATTTTCCTCTTACTATAAATTTCATTGTTGTCGGTATTGACATGTAAAATGGGACTCTCTCTTTATTCTCGTCCGATTAAATTTCAAAAGATCTATCAAAAATTCTGGAATGAATAATTTGATTATTGAATATTCGAATTCTATTCTTTTTTCAACTTCAATTGGAATTGATTCACAATAACTCTTCCATTTTTCATATATCTTTTTGATCTCTATCATTCTAATGAAAAAAGAATAGAAATATAGGGTTTCTTATAGATCCTTATCTCATACTATTATATTACTCATATTAATAATATAATATGATAATATAATATGAATAGAAAGAAAGAGAAGATTTTTATTTTCATATATAAATTTCAAATTTCATATCTAAATATATAGAGATATAGAGATACAGAATAGAATTCGATATAAGATTTGGGTTGTGATTAATCGTTTGCTATGTCAGTATATATACGTACGTCTTAGGTATATAAGACGTATCCTTTCTGTCATTTCGATAGAAGTATTTTAGCTACTAACGTAACGTAATCAATTTCATTCGTTAGAACAGCTTCCATTGAGTCTCTGCACCTATCCCCTTTTTATTCTCATTTTCCATCGTTTTTTCTCTCGAAACAAAGATTTGGCTCAGGATTGCCCTTTTTTAGTTCCAGGGTTTCTCTGAATTTGGAAGTTACCACTTAGCAGGTTTCCATACCAAGGCTCAATCCAATCAAGTCCGTAGCGTCTACCAATTTCGCCATATCCCCTTTCCTTTGAGACAAGGATCCAGCTGTAATTCCATCCACTTCTTTCATTTATCTTGGCACTCTTGAATCCATTAGGTAATGATTCCTATATTGAAAAAGTGTATGCTATTATTTTATTTTTTTCCTCTATTCTATATTATATCATTTCATTTAGAAACCCTATTTTTTCAATATAAAATGATTTTATCATTGATCTATCCGCAATTCAATATGGATATATATATACCACATATATATATATGCCTTTCCTCCTCCTTCATTTTTACGGTGTAGTTTTGAATAGTGGACCGGTCGATATTCATTCTTCTTTTTTTTTTTCATTTTGAATTCTAATTTCATTGATATTTTCTTTTCATATTTCATATATATGAATATGGAATTGAATTTAGATTTCTATTTAGATATTATTTAGATATATAATTTATCTAGATCTAAATAGTTTTTTTTCTATTTTCTAAATAGAATCTAAAATATATAACTAATATTTAAGAAATAGAAGAAATTGAAAGAATCAATAAATAAAAGAAAAAAAGAATAAGAATCACTAAGAAATAGCTAAGATCCAATAGTTTCCTGTATTCCTATACACTATTGCTCTTATATCCGCCCGCTTAGCTCAGAGGTTAGAGCATCGCATTTGTAATGCGATGGTCATCGGTTCGATTCCGATAGCCGGCTCTTTTTTTTATCTATTTTTTTATTTACATGATTGAAAATCTCTATTCTCGCTTTCTCTAAATGTCGGATCACCGATCTATTATGTCATGATAACTTGCAGCTATAGCTATAAAGAAAAAAGTTGACTAGAACAATTAGATCTCTACAGAAGAAATTGGAAAACGTAACCTTCGCTTGAATTTCCTATATCCTATATATACAAAAAATCCGAATATTGATAAAATTTAATTGATCAAATTTATTTTATTCTGTTTTGTAGGACTTTAGTAAATTTAGTTTTGCTTTGCTGATCCTTTAGTTCAGTCTGATTTTATATTTTTTTGTCAAATAAAAGTGAATCAAAAAGGAGCCTTTCTATGTCTCGTTACCGAGGACCTCGTTTCAAAAAAATACGCCGGCTGGGGGTTTTACCAGGACTAACTAGTAAAAGACCCAGATCCAGAAGTGATCTTCAAACCCAATTGCGCTCTGGAAAAAGATCACAATATCGTATTCGTTTAGAAGAGAAACAGAAATTGCGTTTTCATTATGGTCTGACAGAACGACAATTACTTAAATATATGCATATTGCTGGAAAAGCCAAAGGGTCAACAGGCCAGGTTTTACTACAACTACTCGAGATGCGTTTGGATAACATACTTTTTCGATTAGGTATGGCTTCGACCATTCCAGGAGCCAGACAATTAGTTAACCATAGACACATTTTAGTTAATGGTCGTATAGTGGATATACCAAGTTATCGTTGCAAACCCCGAGATATTATTACTACGAAGGATAAAGAAAGATCGAAAACTCTGATTCAAAATTATCTTGTTTCATCCCCCCGCGGGGAATTGCCAAACCATTTGACTATTGACTCCTTACAATATAAAGGATTTGTAAATCAAATAATAGATAGTAAATGGATCGGTCTGAAAATAAATGAGTTGTTGGTCGTAGAATATTATTCCCGTCAGACTTGATTCTAACGAAAATAAAAAAGCAAGGTTCATACCAATTTTGACTCCTTTCGCTGAAGTAAATAGAGTACCTCGTACCCTGTTTCATTCACGTATCAAAAAAGGATCGGCAATAGGATTCTCTTGATTTTTTTCTTTTTTTCAATATCAAGATCAAGACGATCTTTCTATTTGTATTTTCGCAGGTATTAATTAGGGATAGATAATGTCTATTAAATAAGGCGTTAAAATAATGATATCAATTCTTATTTTCTTTGATACATTGTAGTAGGTAACGTTGATGAATGAAAAGAAACGGAGAGAGAGGGATTCGAACCCTCGGTAAACAAAAGTCTACATAGCAGTTCCAATGCTACGCCTTGAACCACTCGGCCATCTCTCCTACAGAATGTTATTTTTGACCAAAATCCGAATGAATAGCGAGTCCTTCATCTTAATTATCTGAATTGTAGTACATGTATGACCGCCCGATGCGATGGTTCCATAAAAAAAAATTTCTTTTTCAATTTCATATTTATCAACAACAACTTCTTTCATCAGCTAACCCATGGAATTTATGAATCGTCCGATGAATCTTTTTATTTCAACTATTTCAATTGTATGGTGTGGCACATACACGTTATGCAAACAAAAAGGATGGTTACATTATTTGAATTTGATTGAATGATTATTCTATTCTTTTCCTTTTTGGATCATAACCAAATCAAAAATTCTCGAGTTATAAAAATCCATAGAAAACTTGGTTATTCAACTTAGATGAAATAGTAATAGTTATCGGTATACTGGTATACTACGAAATTGTAATGAAATCTAATCTGATTCAACTATTTCATTTCATCTTTGTCCAAAAGAGAGACACCACATTTTTTCCAATAAGTCTGTTTTTATGTTATTTTGTACTGTACAATTCCTTTTTTTGTGGGATCGTTTTCCCCGAAAGGGGATGAGAAGAATTATAGAATGAATTGCTAATTATGCCTAGATCTCGAATAAATGGAAATTTTATTGATAAGACCTCTTCAATTGTAGCCAATATTTTATTACGAATAATTCCGACAACTTCAGGAGAAAAAAAGGCATTTACCTATTACAGAGATGGTGCGATTTGATTTTTTCTTGTTTTTTTTTACCCCTCAGTTTTACGAGAAAAAGAACGTAGTTAGGAATAGAAAAAAAACAAATTAGTGAAATAAACCTACGCTTGGTGAAGGTGAAGTTTAGAGATAGAGCAATTCCTTCTGTCGTGTATCCTCGATTGATGCAGCCTTAGATGCTTCAATTATCAATTTTAGTATTGAGCGAAAGGTT